TCATTGCGATCAAATGATCCGCAGCAGCCAATAGATCTCGTGGTAACAAAAATGTATTGTTCTGAGGTATATCAAGGTTCAGTCTCCGATTCATATTTCGTCGACCAATCCTTCCTAATTCACATCTTTGTTGAAAAAATTTCTTTTGTAATTCCTTACATAAGGACTCAGAAAATACTGGATCCCCACCCACGCAAGCAAATTGTTGATAAAACTCCAAAATAGCATTTTCTTTTGACCCGATTTTTTTTTTCTCCTTATCATTCGAGAAAGACAAGAAAATTTCAGGGTAACAAACATTATCTAGAATATCTCTTAGATTCGAACCCATAGCTGATGATAGAACTAGAATAGATATTTTTTGTTTCCTACTTACACGTGCCCATATCCTTGTTCTTTTATCAATCTCTAATTCTGATCGCCCTCCCCAATCTGATATTATAGTGCTGGTATAGACAGAAATTCCGTTATGATCCAATTCGGAACGGTAGTAAATACCCGGACTTTGCAATATTTGATTGATCACAATTCTGTATATTCCATTTACTATAGAGGTTCCCAGAGAATTCATTAAAGGAATGTTTCCAATAAAAACCGTTTGTTGTTGCATTTCTCTACCGGTTTTCCAAATTAATCCCGCGGGTACATATAATTCAGAAGAATATGTGAGCAATTCATACACAGCATCTCTTTCTTTTATCAAGGGCTCTACCAATTGATATCTTTCCACAAATAATTGAAATTCCATTTCTTGATCTCTATCTTCAATTTTTGGAAATTTATGAAATTCTTCCACCAAGCCCCGATTAATGAACCTACAAAATCCCTCAAATTGTATCTGACTAAATCCAGGTATTGTGGACATTCCCTCATTTCCATTACGGAGCATCTTAATCTTAAATTTCCTCTTTATTGAAAAAATACCATTATTGGTTCACTATTCATCGAACCGTACGGATACGGATCGATCTCGCAATGATGGAATGTATATTTTGTTTACTGAATCACATGAAATTTTAACCAACTCCATATATGTATTTCATACGTATGAACGGAGACGGGGCGGAGAAATGAAGAGCATTTTCGACGCAAATTCGAATTTGCGACAAGTACAAATAGAAAAAAAATTCGTGGATTCTTTTTGGTAGTAGAATTGATGGAATACGATTGAATTCCGTACTATATATATATTATTATAATAAAAATAAAAGTTGTATTTGTTAAGTAAATGCCAATATGGTTATCGAGTTATCCGTATATCATACCTTTTATCATAATTTCACTTGGGGCAACATGGGTCACACTCTATCAAAATTCCTGTTTTTTTCAATTCAATATATTCAATGAAAAATTCAAGGACGACCATTTTCTATAGGGATATGCGCATAAGAGCGAGACCCAGCTCGGTATCTGATCTGGGTAATAACAATTTATGTTCTGGGTTCTGGGGTTTACATATACACATATATGTTGTTATAATTGAAATGGAAAAGCATTTATTATGGAAAATAATGGATTTAGTCATAAATAAATTTTGTTTCCTAATTCAAAGTAAAGTAAATAGTTAATTGTTATAATTTTCCTTTAATTTTGCAGTCTGTGACCGAAAATCCATTTTTTCCTATTTTCAACAGAAAAGAGAAGTTTTTAAGCTTTGTCTATTTTGAGATACAATCGAGTAGAATAATCTAAACTAGATCCAATAAAAATAGAAATTCATTTTTTTTTTTTTAGGATAAGTACGACCGACGGGATTCAAGATAAAAAAAATTCGTAGTAGAATATGGATTATGGATAATATTTTGATCCATTTTTGATTGGATCGAATTAGGCGGCGACATGGCCAAGCGGTAAGGCGGGGGACTGCAAATCCTTTATCCCCGGTTCAAATCCGGGTGTCGCCTGATCAAAAAAAAAATGGGGGATTTCTTATTCTTATATTGCTGATCTAATTAGACGAATTCTTGCCCCGCGGAAGCAGAGGCAAAGGACTAAGCAGACGTGTCAATACTTTCCTTTTAGAACCATGAGTTCTGGGTGTGGCCCAAACGGGTACGGTGCCAATATAGATGAAACAACCCCCCCTTATTACTTATTAATTTAGAATTGAATTTCATAATTCAATTTCATTATTTATTAATGATTGGTTCGGGCTATTTTTTGATTTTATTTTTTCAATTGAATCCAATAAATAGTGAGAGTCAATTCTAGGATTCAGAACCAGAACTACGAAAGTCAGAGTCCGGAAATCTTGGTATCCAATCCTATTACTAAGGGATACTCTATTTTTTCTCCTAGGATTAAAGAAGAGATTATACGAAAGACTATCAAGATCTCCTAATTATCTTATACTGCCCTTAGTAAGATAGTGTCTAGTGACTCCGTCTGGTATTAAATTAGATTGGATAGGATAGGATGAGGGGAACTCTATTTAGGGGTTGTGGAAAAGCCCGAAAATCCTTTGTATCCAAACTCGCGAGAGTCTCTGAGTGCTCAGACATGCAATTAGGATGATTTGTCTGCTCTTCTAGAGTAAAAGTGGAAACAAAAAAAAGAATGTATGTAGTAATAATCGTGGTGGTTTCTCCCGATTCTTTCACAGAAAGACAGTAAGGCTTCGATCAAAAAGGCTTCGATCAAATAGGAAATATAGATATCCGATAGAAAGTTATTTATCTTGATGGTATATTTTTATGTTTTTTGCTTATGAAGGAAGGGTACCAAAACAAACAAAAGGTCTTACTATTCTTTTCTTTATGCTTACCTGTTCCATTAGGAACATTCCTTTGAGATTTCCAAAGGTGCGTGTATTTGTACTTAATGCTTCCTGATTCTACCAGAAATCCTATAATAATATAGGAACTTGTTACAAATGTATTCATTGAATTGGTTCATCAATAGCCTTAATTCAGAATCCTATTTTGACTCTGTGCCATTGATTCCACTATGATTATTAATCAATAATGGAATAATTCCTTCATGGAGATAGGGGACATAATTCGCATGGATATAGTAAGTCTCGCTTGGGCTGCTTTAATGGTAGTCTTTACATTTTCTCTTTCACTTGTAGTATGGGGAAGGAGTGGACTCTAGGGCTAGGGTACTAATTGAGTAATCGATTGAGTAATCGAATTGTATCAATTCTTTATTGATCGTTTTGCGAAGCCTTAAAAAAACGTTTCTGTTTCAAAATTGTACTGGAATACGGCAATGAATAAAAAAATAAAATTATGAATAATAATCATTCGATCAAACAATGAATGATTACCATAATTGAATTTTGAAACTCAAATCTACGCATGATAGGAAATTTTTTCTAATCTAATTTTTCCTAAATATTCTATTTTGGTGAATCCACTCTTACCAGAATTATGGATATTACAACGAGAAAAACCAATCCCCATTTTTTTTTTTCTTTATTTGTTTCCCCCTTTTCTTCACTTTTACTGTTTGAAGAGAAAGTCTGCTGCTATAATGGCAATACATACTTTCTTTCCGCAGGAAGCGATTAGTGGTTGTCCAAAGAAAAGAGGTCCTACACCTAATAAAATGAGATCTTTCTTCCGTTGAACGATCTGTACATCGCACATTTCACGTTTGTTTTAGACTCCTAGAAATTTTTTTATGCTTTTTTGTGACGAGATGAGTCACAAATGTATTCTATTTATATGTAGCGAAAAAAAAAATAGAATTCGAGTACTATTTAGAGGTACATCTAATATATGTACATACATATTGTAAATTGATCCATATGAAATGAATGAAGACTAGATTCGTATACAACTTTAGAAACGTTACGTTATACGTTATATAATAATAAATAGTATATAATACTAGATAGTGTGGTAGAAAGAACTATATATATAGTTCTTTCTACCACACTATCTCAGATACTTCTACTTCTGATTCCAGCCCGCCCTATCATTTAATTTAAGACTTAAAGTTGGAATCTCTTTTATTTCTTCAATCATTGATAAGAACTAATAATTCAAGTTTCATTCAAATTAATTATTTTGGCTGACCGTTTTTACGTATATGATAAGTAAAAAAGCAGTAGGAACTAAAATAAACAGTGCAGTAGCAATAAGTGCGAGAATATTGACTTCCATAATCTTCTTTTTTTGTTTCGCAATAACTCGGGATCTAATCCCATAGAGATGATAAATTTGACTACTTTAAATTCATTGCATCCTGATGATACTGAATCAGATCAATATTATGAATAACAATATCTGATCTATCAAATCAATTCATCGTCGAAAATGAAATAGTATAACATAGGAAAATCTTTTATTGATACTAAATCAAAAATGCTGTTTTTGATTGGATCATAAATCCTATCATTGGATTTTCATCTTTTTTCCACTTTTCTATAACCTATTATCTTCCTTATACAATTCTACTACTTATACATACAATAGTATATATACAAATACATACAATTATGAGGTATCATATGACCGGTATTCTATGGGTCATACACAGATCCAATTCAAACAGTAGAAGTGAGATGGAAAAAAGGACAGATTAAGTATAAAAAATAGAATATTCCAAAAATTGACTAAATACTAAAAGGGGGGCACTGCTTGTTTGGTCTTTTTTTTTATTTAATTAGTATCTTCTTCTTGGATTGGGATTAGAACGTATACATCACAAATTCAGTATGCTATTTGAATGAGATAGGTTGTTTCCAACCAATTACTATAGTATTAGAGGATACACAAACAAAGCCGGAATTCGAAAAAGTGTGGTTTAACCTGAACCTGAAAAGTACTCTGTCGAGGTAATTATATTAATTTATTGTGTATCGTACAATAAACGAAGATAATTTGTGTCTGCACTCCCGGTAAAAATACGGACACTCTATAATTATATTTTGCTCTCCGTCTTCCTTTTCACCGAAAAAAGAAAGATGCATTTATCAATTCATCGGATCCTAGTTCGGGACTGACGGGGCTCGAACCCGCAGCTTCCGCCTTGACAGGGCGGTGCTCTGACCA